GTAGATTTTTTTTTTCAAAATTTTTATTTCTATCCCGATCCCAAATCATGTGTCTTTCTCGTAAGATTGAGAGCAATAAAAAAGAATCAAATCGCACCATCTCTGTAATAGGTAAATGCCTCTTTTTCTCCTGAAGTTGTCGGAATTATTCGTAATAAGATATTGGCTATAATTGAAAAGGTCTTATCAATAAAATTTCCATTTATCCGCGATCTAGGCATAGGTAGCAATCTATTCTATAATTATTCTCATTACCTCTCGTGGTAAACCGATCCCACAAAGAAAAGAATTGTACAGTACGAAATAACATAAAAACAGATTCATTAATAAAAAAAGATACGGGGCCCTGTATTTATATTTATTCAAATTGTTCCTTTTTGACAGGAATAAAAAAAAAAAAAAAAACAAAGAAATAAATATTGGAGTACGCTTCGATTTCATCCTAATGGAAATGGAGTAGTATACCAACAAAAGAAAGTATTCAATTTCATTGAAGTTACAGATGAGAATAACGAAAAATTTTTTTATTGAATTCTCATCCAAAGAAGAAAAAAAGATCGAATAACCGTTCTATGATTAAAAAATCCGCCCGTTTTATTTTGTATGCATAGGAGGTATACACTATACATACAATCAACTATATATAATTTTTCTGAATACTGGACTGGAAAGGAATTTGAGAATTCTTAAGATATGGAATTATAGTCTAAATAGAATCGTGATCTAAAGAGATCCATTAACCTAAGTGCAAAAATAGACCCATCAATCAGCCGATTCGTTAGAATTTAGTGATTGCCTTCGGTACCGGTATAAAATAACAGAAAAAGAGGCGAAGGCTGGTTTTGCAAACATGAATAGAATGTTTCTAACAGTTTTCATATTTTCTATTTATCCGCCTAACCTCAAAAGAAAGATCTTTCTTTGACTTTGATGAAAATTTATCTATTTTTTACAGTTATAATTAGAATTAATTGGTCGTTCCTATCCAATAATCTACTAGTACCGGCTCGCTATTCACTCGGTTTTTGGGTCATAATCATTATGTAGGAGAGATGGCCGAGTGGTTGAAGGCGTAGCATTGGAACTGCTATGTAGGCTTTTGTTTACCGAGGGTTCGAATCCCTCTCTTTCCGTACCTTCATCTAATTCACTGATCTTACTAACTAAAAGAGTAATATAAAATTATATTCCAACACAAAACAGTTAGACCTTTCTTTGATATATATTTTATTCCTAATTGCTGTGTCACGGAAAATACTGAAAGGAAAAGAGTAGACAAGGAATGAAAACCTCCCTCCCGTTCTATGATATCTAAATCGGAGAAAAATCCGGATCAAACCCTTATTTATCTTAACCTTAGGTTAATTTACTTCGACGAAAGGAATCAAAATTGTCCGAACCCTTGTGATTTTTTATTTTCTTTTCGTTAGGTTTAGGTCTGGCGCGAATAATATTCTACGACTAGCAATTCATTTATTTTCAAACCGACCCATTTACTATCTATTATTTGATTGACTAATCCTTTATATTGGAATGGTTGAAGAGTCAAATGTTTTGGCATTTCGTCCTGAGAGGATGAATCGAAAGAATTTTGAATCAGAGCTCTAGAGTTTTGTTCATCCCTCGCCGTAATAATATCTCGGGGTTTGCAGCGATAACTTGGTATATCTACTATACGACCATTGACTAAAATATGTCTATGGTTAACCAATTGACGGGCTCCAGGAATAGTCGGAGCCATACCCAATCGAAAAAGGATGTTATCCAAGCGCATTTCAAGTAATTGGAGTAAAACCTGACCTGTTGACCCCTTGGCTTTGCCGGCGATACGAACGTATTTAAGTAATTGTCGTTCTGTAAGACCATAATGAAAACGCAACTTTTGTTTTTCTTCTAGACGAATACGATATTGAGATTTTTTACCGGAACGTGATTGGTTTCTAAGATCACTTCCGGCTCTAGGCCTTTTATTAGTTAGTCCCGGTAAAGCTCCCAGGCGGCGTATTTTTTTGAAACGAGGTCCCCGGTAACGCGACATAAAGACTCCTTATTCTTATTTATATTGAATTCTTATTGATGAAATTTCATTTTACAGAATAAACCTAAACTAAAACTGAACTAAATGATAAATGAAGCGAAGTTTACGGAAGTAGTGTACTTGTACTCTAAAGAATAATTAGATGAATAAATATCCAGACCTTTCTATTCTATCTATATTTTATATATATATTATTCTATATAAAGATTCTATATATTCTATATAGATAAAAAATAGATAAAAGGGATTATTTTCATGGCATAGTTGTAAGTTCCTATAAGATAAAAAATATATTTTTCAATATTATTTGATTTCGGATTTCAAAAGGGCATTCTCAATCATGTAAAAACTCCAAGAAAATAAATAGAGAAAAGCCGGCTATCGGAATCGAACCGATGACCATCGCATTACAAATGCGATGCTCTAACCTCTGAGCTAAGCAGGCTCACATAAGATAAATTC